TATTTTTTCAATTGAGAGAAAGAAAGAGAATAGTAGTAATTCTCTTATCCCATTCGGATAGATACCATCCTCATAATTATCCATGACTGTTTTTGTCTCTAGCATGACCACTTGATGAAATGTGGAGGAAAGTAGGGGAAATGGCCGATACTACTGGAAGGATTCCTCTTTGGCTGATAGGTACTGTAACTGGTATTCTTGTGATCGGTTTAATAGGTGTTTTCTTTTACGGTTCATATTCTGGGTTGGGTTCATCTCTCTAGTAATCGGATGAGCTGGGTTGTAGACATGAAAAAGTAAGAACTTAGCGGGTCCTTACCCTCCTTTGTCTGATTAGAGCGGAAAGGGCCCGCGGAGTTCTTACTCTTATAATGAGACTTTGATCTATTCCATAACCTACAAATTGGTTAGTTATCCAGTCAGCATAATCAAAATATTATATTTGTTTTGTAGAAATGACAAAAAGGATCCTTTGCTCTGATGTTTCAAACCACTCTATTCTTTTGTTTCTTAATGATATTTGTGAACAATTGAATCTAGTGGTTGATTCATAGTCCCTGCCCTTCCCCCAAAATATTAACTGGAAGCAAGAAGAAAGAACGAATCAATCAATTTTATCTATAATCCAATATAATAATTATATTGATTTCTAGGGATGAGACATCCTGCAAATCATTTCTAGACTAAACTAATAGAACCTTAATCAAAACTACTCTAAAAATAAAATAAAAACTCTGATCATATATCTGATCATATAATAAATAAAGATTTGGATATTCGTAAAAATAAAATCTGCCTTTCAACCAGAACAGTCTTTTTGTTTGAATAATTTCTCTAAGTTAGAAGTTTAACTTATATTGAATAAGTGAAGATTATTGAATAAGTGAAGATATTGAATAAGTGAATAAATTCTATTTGCTCAATAACTTATTCACCCATAATCCTTTTTTTCCTTTGTTTGTCCACCACTTCTTATGAATCTAAACAAAGGAGTTCCGATAGACCCGGAAAAGAAGGAAAGGAATAGTAATCTTTGATGAACAGGAAAAAAATAATTATTATTTTGATACAAGACGACACAAGAAAAAGGAATTTTCACCCGTTTTCTTGTGTCGTCTTGCGTCGAATAGAAGATTAGGAAGACTAGTAATCCTTCCTAAAAGTATTTGTTCCTTTCATTTTTATCATCCTTGCCTTGTATTCTCTTCTTTTGTATTTGTTTGTATGCCTATTGTTTATTACTAAAATGGAATACAAGTAATGAATTCCAGGCGTCCTGCAAAACAAAAAGAGTATAAACAAAGCAAGCAAAAGGATTTACAGAATTTTTTGATCATACATAATTGTATCGATGGACAAAAAATCGGCACTTTTTACCAAATGTTAAGGAATCTCTGGACCTAAAAATTCATTTCGTACAATTGAACTTTTTCAAACTGTTTCTTTTTAAGAACCAAAAAAACTTGTGCCAAAATAACAGATGCGAAGAAGAACAAAAGGCCTTGGACGCGTAATGGATCTTGAAGCACTATTTCTGCATCTCCCTGACCAAACCCTCCTACATTGGGATTGCTTGTTAATGGTTGATCAAGCTTAATGGATTCACCCTCTGAAACAAGAAGTTCTGGTCCTGGAGGTATAATATCAACCACTTGACGTCCATCCGATGCATCAAATATGGTTATTTCATATCCTCCCTTTTCTTTACGTACTATTTTGCTTACTATACCTGCTGATGTAGCATTATAGACTGTATTGTTACTCTTGCTACCATCAGGATAAATCTGACCCCTTCCTCTGTTCCCACCCACATATATGGGATATTTTAAGAAGTGAACGTCTTTCTTTGTAGCAGGGTCGGGGGAAAGAATGGGAAAGACGATTTCACTATATTTCTGACCCGGAACAGGACCTATCACAAGAATATTTTTTTTATTGGGACGATAACTCTGAAAAGACAGATTTCCTATCTTTTCTTTCAACTCAGGAGAAATACGATCGGGGGGGGCTAATTCGAATCCCTCGGGTAAAATAAGAACAGCACCCACATTCAAACCCCCTTTTTTACCATTAGCAAGAACTTGTTTCAGTTGCATATCATAAGGAATTTGAACAACTGCTTCAAATACAGTATCAGGAAGCACAGCTTGCGGAACTTCAATATCCACGGGCTTATTAGCTAAATGGCAATTAGCACATACAATTCGTCCAGTTGCTTCTCGTGGGTTTTCATAACCCTGCTGCGCAAAAATGGGATATGCATTTGAAATGGATGCTCGAGTTATTACATATATCATGATCGATACAGAAATGGATCGAGTCATCTGTTCCTTTACCCAAGAAAAAGTATTTCTATTTTGCATGTCCAATCATGGATCTCGGAATTTCTACAATAAATTAGATAGGGAACTAGTAAAGTTCCCTATGCACGAGTCTGTCATTGTACTGGAATAGTTGTACTGTAATATAGGACGAATACCTTGAACTGGTAGAAATAAAATATAAAGAATTAAGTAAGATTCAAAATGGTTTCTTTATAAAGGAAGAAAGATTCTGATTTATTTGATTGATATCAGGAGATCAAATGAGTTCTTCATTCATTCATTGAATGATAAATGACTACAAGCGAAGGAGATACACGATTTAAATAATGGAAAATCCAATATTTCACAATTGTATCTAGAATAACTGGAAAGGTGGAAACAAGACCAGATATAATTTGATCGTTATGAGCCAATCCAAAATCGTTGTAGAACGAACCAATTATTAGTTCCCAACCATGAGTCGAGTGAAATCCAATCCATAAATCAGTAACTAAAAGAATCGAAAAAGCTTTTATTGTGTCACTTAAGTTATAGAGGAATTCCTGAACCCAAGAATTAAGAATGACAAGTTCCTCATTACCCAAAATAAAATAACCACTTAGAATAGCGAAAGAGATTATATTTGTCGAGAAATGCAAAATGATATGGAGATGATATTCATTGTGTGTTTTGACCAATTGTATCGTTTCCTTGTGTATTCCTATACGAAGTTTTTGTATATGTGTCTCCGGGTACTCCTTTATCATTTCGTCCAACAGAAAGAGTTCTTCTAATTCTATGAATCTTTCTAGAACGTTTTTCTCTTGAATGATATTCAAGAGAGTTTTGGATTGCCCGGTATTCCACCAATTTGTAACCCAAAGTTCCAGACATTTATTAAATGGGAGAGAGACCCACCAGGGCAAAAATACTATAGATACAAGATATGGGAAAGAAGGCAATGCTTTCTTTTTTTTCATTTTTTATCTGTGAATTGAATCGTTAATGAACCTGCTTCATTCGTTGACTCTATATGATATTTCTCTGAAGCACGAGTTCTATAACAAGGTATTGAACCTATGGGTCTATTCATTCCAATTTTTGTGTCAAAATTGAACTTAGTTCTTGGATCTAGAAGGAATATAGAAATGGGATAAGGGTTCGCCCTTTTCGGATAAAAATGCAAAATCAATATTATTCCTAGATATCTCAATTGGGCAAATTCGAATGGGCAAATTCGAAGCAATTTCATCTTCATTTGTTCCTTTCTATGAATACTCGAAAACCCACTTAAAATAACGAATCGGATTTAGAAACGAAAACCCCCCTCAGTTAATTATTTCGAAATGTTTCACCGCCTAGCCACAACCAAGGAAAAAAGGTATCATCAAAATTTTGGGCCTAAAAAGATGAGATGAATTCCGTATTACGAAATAAATCTTGGATATATTTGATGAATCCTTACTTATTATATTAGCCTTAGATTAGTCTTTTTTCTAGTAGAAATTTTCTAGTAGAAAAGAATTGAGTTGGGATCCATACGCATACGAAATACTTTTGGTATACAAATGGTATACAAAAATTTCTTCTTTTCTTAATTTTCTTCTTTATTATAGTATAGTTTATTATAGTTATTCCATATACGCCCTCCTGCTTTTTTGGTTTATTCTATGGGAGTCGCCACGACAAAGGAAGGAGGAAATAGAATAATCTAACATGTTTTGTTCAAATGAACATTCCAAAAAGACTTCAATTGTATTAAAAAAGGAATTAGCAAGTTCCTTCCCCCATGCCGATAAAACATTTATTCTTTATTGTGTTCAATTCATTTCAAAATACTTCAATTGGTACGCCCAAGAAATAGGCCAATTCGGCAGCTTTTTGTTCAATTTCTCGTGGAGTAAAATTCTCATCAGTACGAGTCAAGGGAATGGCCCCTTGACCTCTGATTTCCATATAAAGGACACGACGAGGATAAAGACCCTCTTTAACCTCAATTCTGATTGATTGGATATCTCTCATAAGGAAGCGAAGGAAGATGCGACGATTTATTCCAGGAAATCCCCAACGAAAAATGCACACAATTCCTTCTTTTCTATCGAATTGGTCATAACCACTACCTACATTCCACAAAATTGTGCACCACAAATAGGAGCTAACGAAGAGACCTGCGATCCCATAAAAAGACATCACGATTCCTTGTGGAAAAAAAAGAATTTGCTGAGATGGAAATATGGATATCAGATTCCTACCAAGATAACTGGAAGTTCCAACCGCTAAGAATCCTAGTGAACCTAAAAAAAGGATACAGGCCCAGCAAAAATTACTTGTTTTTCGAGACCCCCTTATAAGTTCTATCCATATATGTTCTGATCGCCAATTCATACTATACTAGATCCAGTTGCATTCGATTGGAATTGAGAGAATAACCCAAATTTGACTTTACCTTTCTTGATCCCGAAGTAACTTTCATCAACTAGCACTATTCTGATGTGGAGTAATTGGTTAGATACATTGACCTTCTATTAAAAATATTTACTGATCCATTTTTAACCAGCTATATATATATACATGCATTTATGCAGATAGCATGTATCCGCATACATAACAGTTCTTTCATTTGTGTGTGGAAAGAGCCACATATCGTACCATATTGCACTAAAAAAATATCTGTATTATGATACAGTGTTGAAATAAATTGATAGGATTTGGTCCCATTGGATCTAGACAATCTTATTTTTTTGGACATGAAGAGATAAAGAAGCCATTGCAATTGCCGGAAATACTAGGCCCACTAAAGGCACAAAAATAGAGGGTAAGTTGAGATCTGTCATAGAATGGGTGCCTCGATTTAATATTTGTATCTATATATTTGTATCTATTAGAAAGATATCTTATGATATGATAAGTATATCTATTATAAGTAATATTAGGTAATATTGACTATTGTATTTTATATAATATTATACTACTAAGTATATATAAACAATTAAGTATATATAAATATATAATTTCTAAATAATATATTTATATTAAAATAGAAATTTGAAATATAAAAATAATATTAAAATATTAAATTTAAAGAAAAAAAAGGATAGATAATAAGTGCAAAAATGTAGAACTAAATTAAGTGTACCTATTCATCTTTCTACACGAATATAAATAGGGTAATCTTCTTTTACAAATTTTATTATTCTTCTTCTCCCATCCTTATGTTCTTTCTATCTTTCTTTCTAATCTAATAAGGAGTTTTTTATTTTAAAGGAGTTTTCTTATGAAAATGAAGTTCATTATGAATTCGCGACTCTAAATAATAGGATCCAACAAACAGGGATTCATAGTAAAAATGCGATAGATGTAGAAATTATTTTATTTCATTTCCATATTTGATATTTCTTTTTTTTTTTTTATTATGATGAACTAAATACTTGTTCGCTACAAACAAAATAACTGAATCTAGTGCTATACTTTAATTTTTTGAATTTTGATTCAAGGGAAAGAAACCATGGAGCTGAAATAACTCACTTAGAACACCTTTTAAAGGATTACGTGGTACGATTGGGTCAAATAAGCCTTTATGGAATAAATAGTCAGCCGCTTGTGAACCATCGGGTACTGTCCTATTCAATGTTTGTTCAATTACTCTTTTACCCGCAAATGCAATGTACGCATTAGGTTCAGCAATAATGATATCTCCCAACATACCAAAACTGGCTGTTACTCCACCGGTTGTAGGAGATGTAAGGACTGGTACATAGAATAACTTTTTAGTGGATTGGTAATTATATGAAGCAGAAGATATTTTAGCCATTTGCATCAAGCTCAAACTTCCTTCTTGCATGCGTGCTCCTCCAGAAGCACACACAATAATGACAGGTAGAGATCGATTAGTAGCATACTCAATCAAACGAGTGATTTTCTCACCTACTACAGATCCCATACTACCTCCCATGAACTTAAAATCCATAACCCCAATTGCTGCGGGAATACCGTTTAGTTGACCTATGCCTGTTTGAACAGCTTCAGTTAAACCTGTCTTTCTTTGATAAGAATTGATACGATCTTTATAAGGTTCCTCTTCTGAATGAAATTGAATGGGGTCCATAGAAACCATATCTTCATCCATAGGATCCCAAGTGCCCGAATCAATCGAAAGTTCGATTCTATCTGAACTACTCATTTTCAAATAATATCCACACTGTTCACAAACATTCATTTTTGACCTAAGAAGTTTTTTATAATTTAATACATAACAATTTTCGCATTGAACCCATAAATGTCTGTATTTTTTATTTATATCGAAATCATTAGATCTTCCTCTTATATTGAAATCACTGCCATTATTACGAGTTCTTATACTAAAACTTCCACTTTCACTACCACTTACATTTTCAGTACAAATGAAATTATAAATGTAACTGTCACTGTAATTGTCAGTACCACCTGAAATGGAACTATTAATACTGACTTCAAAACGAAGATAACTATTAATGCAACTATTAATGTGATTAGTCCAACTAGATTGAGTATCATACATGTAATGATAATAGTAGTGATTGTTTCTCTTAGACCCCCTATTCAAAAAACTAGAAAAAAAACCTTCTAATTCACTCAGAAAAGAACTATCATTGTCAATCTCAAAACTATGATTTTCAATATCAAAATATACGGAATAACTGTCACCATTACTATCCCTAACTAAAAAAGTGTCATCAGAGATCAAACTCCAAATATCCCTGATACCAAATAAATAATCAACATTACTGAAACTATAACTAACACTATCACTCCAATTTTTCTCCATATCATTTAGAAGGGGTTCATCATTTCCACTGGTATGGCCAATAGCATCAAGACTTCCCATTGATTTACTTAAACCATACCTATGTTCTAACTTTAACTTCTCGTTAGACAACATCGAATTGAACCACCATTTTTCCATAGAATCTTCCTGCCCCCTATTTGATGAAAATACAATAGATGAATAGTCATTCGATGAATAATTATTTTACTATTTTATTTCCTATCAGAATTAAGCATATGAGGATTAGGATTGTTAACTAATAATAAGTGAGTATTGAAAGAAATGATTCTCTTTTTTTTTTTTTGAATCCGAGATAGCACTTCAATATCTATCTATATAGAAAGATTTTTTTTTTCAATTAAAATAAAAATTCTCATCGAAAATAGTTTATAA